AATTACTCTTCTTGTTTCAATAACAATTTTTATTCGTTGGAACAAAAGAAGTACTGGCCCGGCCAGTACTTATACTTAACCAGGCCGGGGAAATTAACCTTTTGTACAAAATAAAAGAAGTAAGGTATTCTTTCTATTGGATAAATCTGTTTCGAATCATTGAAGGAAAATAAAAATTGTTCTCAATCTTCACTTCACGTGTGAAATCACATGAGAAATTTCTCATTTGGAATGGGGAGAGATGGCTGAGTGGACTAAAGCGTCGGATTGCTAATCTGTTGTACGAATTATTTGTACCGAGGGTTCGAATCCCTCTCTCTCCGACCCCCTTATAACTTGAGATTTTAGAATCGGAATAAATTTCGATTATTTTCTTTTATGAATCTTTTCTCTTTATCTAGCATCTATTCCATTTCTTTCTACATTTACCTATGAAATACCTATTAAAAAATAAAGGAAAAAGTAAAAACGAATCTCATCTCTTTTTTTATTCTTCACGCCCAGGATTACGCCCCGGATCATTAGATAAGAATCCGAAGATGAAGAGAGAAACAAAGAATATTACTACTGTGTAAACGAATAGTTTAAGAGTAAGCATTACAAATCTCCAAGATAAGATCATTTTTTTTAAGGAAATAGATCACCTATTTTACGACACACACTATAACACTATTTTGATATGACGCTCTAAAGATGAAAAAAAAAAAAAAAGAAGTTTTTTTGAAATTTATTTTCACGAATTTATTTCTAATGTAATATTCTAATGTAATAAGATTCGTATTTTTTCGTTACCAAAAATTTCTTGCCATATCCATATCTATAATTAGGTATTGTATGGGATCTTATAAAGGAAAGGTCATAACAAAACAAAAGAATAAATAAGCTGATTATGATTAAAGATAAAGATCATCGCCCCCTTCCCTTATTCAAATGAAATCTCAATCTAAAATAGAAAATATCAGAATTTCACTTTTTGAATCGAGGGTTCCTAATGTCCATACTTATCTGAATCTTATTTCTGATCTTATTGATTTTAAGAAGAAAAATCTTATCTTTTTTTAATCGAAGACTTTATGAATTGAATAGAGATTTCATTTTTATCGAAAACTTACAGCAGCTTGCCAAACAAAGGCTAAGAGAAAAAATAGTAAAGGGATAACCGGCATAACGTCTACGATTGGATTGAAAAAGGCATAAGCCTCGGGCAATTTGGCGAAGAAAAAACTACTCAGGGTAGAATTAAGACAGATACAGATTAAACTAAAGATATTAAACATAACAAATATTCTTTTCTTGTTCTTAAAGATTAAAATGAGATTGAAATGATAATAAATTATCAGATTGGATTGAGTTGTTTTTCTGAGGTAAATTTGAAAATAAAAAGGCAGATAAAAGAAATTCTTCTTTTTCTTTGACTTCTCCCCAATCAAGAATCCTTCCTTACATTTTCCAATCAAATAAGAATACAAGGAATTCTATTTTCATACAATATCTTAATTGAATTCTAAGTAATGATCAATTAATCTTTTTGATTCTATATCTATATGTATTGAATCCCAGCGACAACATGTCTTATATTTCTTTTGGTTGGTTATTGACGAATAACCAATATTTAGCTTAGTTTTTCTTAGACCAAATCAAAATGGGGCGTGGCCAAGCGGTAAGGCAACGGGTTTTGGTCCCGTTACTCGGAGGTTCGAATCCTTCCGTCCCAGATCGTTTGCATCAGAAACGAAAGATTCTTCTCTATTGAAATTGAAAATTTTATTCAACAATTTTCTGTTTAATGTTGGATACAATGTTATCCAATCTGAATTCTAAGAATGATTCTTAGAATCATATCTTTTTTTTTTTATGATGGAGATGGATGCGAAAAGATCAGAATCCGAGGATTCTGATTTTCTCTTTGATCTTACCTTACACGAGACTTATTCTACTTCATAATAATTTCATAATAATGAAAACAAAGAAACTTTATTCTCAAACTATCTCTCTTATTTAAATGAAATGATTCAATTGGAGATGGTAAATATTAAGTAAATCATAATATTAGAATCATAAAATCATATTTTATAAATAAATAAAAAATATTCATATTAGAATATATTAATACATAAATACATAATTTTTACATAAGAATATATATTGTATATTTTTCTTATTAAGAATATCTTCTTATTTAAGATTCTCTTAGAATATTTATGAATATTTCAATGAAATATTTAGTTTAGTATAGTTATTAGTTAGTATAGTATTTAGTTAAAGTGGCTAAAAACTTTTTTCCATTCATGGGGATTACTTTTTCAGTTGAATGAAAGTAAAGTCAAAGGTTTTTTTTGAGGTTTCTATTTTCTTTTTTTTTTTTTTTTTGAAAAGAAAAAGAGGGATTTTTTATGATGGACAATCCCGAAAGATCTGTTGAAGATGTAAATAAGTTTGCTTAAAACTGATTTGTTTTTTTCATGTGAATATTATTCATATGAGAAAATATGGGGTAATTTGAAGTGAAATCCTTTCCTCCGGATAAACACTTATTTTTCATTTTTCAGTGTAGATTATTATGTATCGGTTCAACCAATGACTATTCATTTCATTATTCCATATTGAATCAATTGCATACGGTTCCAATTGAAAAGAAAATGAGAGGGATGTTATGGTAAAACTTCGTTTGAAACGATGTGGTAGAAAGCAACGTGCGACTTGAAGGACATGATTGGTTGTGGATTCTGACATCCACCATTTTCTATACGAATGAAGATGCTCTTGTCTCGACATAGTTTGTTCTGCTAGGAACCTATTCTAATTTGTCTTGGGTTGCTAAATAAAGATACTAAAGGTATATACTAATAGTATAAAAAAGTATAGCATATGATGGAGCTCGAGCAAAAATGATTGATTCATTTATCGGGGGAATAATCTAGGGTTAGTGACAATCAATAAGTTAGACCAACTTTGTAAATATATCATCAATATCAATATATATAAATGGATAGGTTCAATTTTGAACAAGTTTGAAATGAAAAAAAAAATCAAATTTTTCGAAAATTTCAAACTGTTTCGATCAAGAGTGTATCACAAAGGAATCAATCTTTCATATATATGATTTTTCCCTTTTCCATAGAAAGAACAAAAAACAAAAGGTATGTTGCTGCCTTTTTGAAAAGGAGTAAGGATCACCGAAGTAATGTCTAAACCTAATGATTTCACAAAGCGCAAAGCAAAGACAACAAATTCCGGAACAAGGAAACACTATTTTCACTTGTCTCAATATTTGGATCAGAATGAGTAAAAAAAAGAGATCCGAAAGGAGACAAAAAAAAGGTTAGAGACAGCTCAAGAAATTCTAAGGATTTCCTTTCGAACTCTTTCAAAACTACCCAACTTGAGTTAGGAGTACGAATGAAATTTCTTTTTCTGTAAAGAAGGAAAAAAGGCTCAAATTACAGTCTAATTCTTTAGGGATCCATTTCTATTTCTATCTATATAGATAGAAATAGAAATTCTAGAAATTAGAATCATTTTTTCTTGAGCCGTATGAGGAGAAAACCTCCTATACGTTTCTAGGGGGGCATTTTTTATCTACATCTATCCCAATGAGCCATCTATCGAATCGTTGCAATTGATGTTCGATCCCGAAGAGAAGGAAGAGATCTTCGAAAAGTGGGTTTTTATGATCCGATAAAGAATCAAACTTATTCAAATGTTTCTGCTATTTTATATTTCCTTGAAAAAGGTGCTAAACCCACAGGAACTGTTTATGATATTTTAAGGAAGGCAGAATTCTTTAAAGAATTTCGAGTTTCTTTTGATAAAAAAGAAAGTAAACATGAATAAAAAAAAGATAAAGATAGGGTAACTAATACCTATCTTTGCGTAATTCTTTATTCAAAGTTTCTTCTTTTTTTGTTCTATTCATACTTACTTTTATTCTTCTTTTTCTTATTCGTATTTTTTTCTTGCTTCTTTTTGTGGAACCCCCCAACAAGGGGGGTAATCTTTCTTCTTGTATCTTGTATTTGTATTGTACCTTTCTTTTTTTGATTAAAGTTTTGATTAAAGAAAGTCGCTATTTTTTCTATCTCTACCTTATTCCTTCTTTTTTTCCGCTCAAAGTTCTTATTTATTCTTTATGTTGTGCTAATCCAACACAAATTTCTATATAATTTCTTGAAATTTGTTTTCTAAAAAGTCCATTCATATTGAATTCATATTGACAATGGTGTCTCAAACAAATATAATTTGATCGTATATAAATAAATCTTTTTATCCCCATTCCCTCCCCTATTGGATCTTTCCTTCACTTTAGGAAAATGGATGAGTTTGTTGGATTTTTTTATTTCGATCATATTTACACTTTATATTGATTCGGGTTGCTAACTCAACGGTAGAGTACTCGGCTTTTAATTGCGACTATGATCTTTTACACATTTGGATGAAGGAATTCGTCTAGACTATTGGTAGAGTTTATAAGACCGCGACTGATCCTGAAAGGTAATGAATGGAAAAAAAAGCATGTCGTAAAAAGAATAGAAAAATAGAAAGAAAAAAGAATAATATAATCATAGAAAAAGAATATTTACTATTTCTAGTACTCATAATATAAATAGAACGAGAATTTTTCTTTTTAGAAAAATTTAAGTTCAGTAAAGTATTTCGGGTCTAGTGAATAAATGGATAGAGCCTTATGGCTCCAATTCGAGTAAGACAAAAAAGCAACGAGCTTCCTTTCTTAATTTGAATGATTACCCGATCGAATTACTAATTATACGTTAAAAATAGATTAGTGCCTGATGTGGGAAAAGGTTCTCTTGTGAATTGTGAGTGGACCATTGATTCTTTTTTTTTAATCCTAATTATTCTTTATTGTGGATTGGAGACGGATGTGTAGAAGAAATAGTATAGTGATAAAAAAAAAAAAAAGAATTTTTTCCAAAGTCAAAAGAGTGATTGGGTTGCGAAAATAAAAGATTTTTACCCCTTATTCTTATTGTTCTTTTCTA